ATGCATAAACTAAACCAACAATTAGGATAAGCACGAAAATGAAAGCTTCTATAAATACAGATACTCCTAATACATCGAAACTCATTGCCCATGGATAAAGAAAAACTGTTTCAACATCAAAAACAACAAAAACTAGAGCAAACATATAATAACGGATTCGAAATTGTAACCAAGCATCGCCCATTGGTTCTATACCCGATTCATAACTAGAAAGTTTCTCTGGACCTTTGGTAATGGGGGATAAAACTCCGGAAATTCGAAATGCCAAAATAGGAATAACGCTTGATATTATTAGAAATGTCCAGAAAATATCATATTCGTAAAGCAGAACCATAGGTACACTCCTATGAATGAGGGAAATAGACTAGATTAGTCGAGTCGAATTGGAATTAATTGTCAACTGATTCATAACTCTTAACAATTTATTTTTGTTGAACCAACTCGTTTTGTTTGGTTGCTGTGTTACATGTCTCGTTTGTGGTACATGTTTCCTTTCAATATTCATTCACGATAATGTTTCTATTTACTTCAAATTGATTTCGATCTTGATATAGTATAAATATATTGCTTATTGCTCTTATACGGATAAGACTTTATTCTCGCTTTTTCACCCCACTCCGGATTCTCTCTAAAATAGAAAAAAAAATAGAAAACAAGGAATTCAAAATGGAATTCTTAATTTTCTATTTTTTTTTTTTTTTAAGTATTGAAAGTATTGAAATTATTAAGTATTTATTAATTTATTAAAACGTATTTATTAATTTATTAAAACCTATCTATTCGATATTTATTAGATAAATTATTATATTATACAATAATATTTCAATTATTATTCTATAATTTCTATTCTACTAATATTCTATTCTATATATATAGAAATAGAAATAATATTAAAATAGAAATAATATTGAAAATATATATATTCTAATAATAATAAATATATATTATTATTATTAGAATATAGAATAGGAACTTCTATTGAGTATTGATTTAGTATTGATTATTGATTTCGGAATTTCTATTGATTTAATACAGCAAAAAACTCTTTTGTTTTGCGCTTTATTTTATCAAGTAACATATACCAAGAAAAACCTATTTGACAATGTTAACAATGAAAGTTAGCAAAGATCTTTATTTTTCAAACTTCGACTGTTCCTAAACTAAATATAGAAACAGAGTAAGTTCTTCCTAAACCCATGTAACTTATTACTAGTGGATTCCATTTTTGTTAGATTAGGTTGAAGTGTGTTTTTAACCGAGTTCATGGAATGATTTTGATTATAAAAATCAACTAAGGTTATATAGGTATTCCAAAGGCAAAGAAGTATCACTAACTCTTTTATTGTATTGCGGAATTGTATTGCGTGCGGAGAGTAGGAGAGGAAAATGAATATGTAATTAATCGTAGATTAATAATGAAGAAAATTTGGTTTGTTTAGTCAAGATTAGAAAAAATACCGATTGGATCTATTGAAATGCCCTTTTTTTTTCATTTTCTTTTAGGGCTATACGGACTCGAACCGTAGACCTTCTCGGTAAAACAGATCAAACTTATTGTAATAAAAATGATTTGAACTGCTTCAAAGACCCAACATGCATTTTTTTGCATTGGGCTCTTTCATTAACTGATACATTAATTGATATAACTAATCATTTAGTCTACCATAATTCTCTTGACAGAAAGATAAGACGATGGCTCCCCCTGCTCTGATTTATTATTTAGATTCCGATCAGAGAGCATTACCAAAGTGTTTCAAAGAAGGACTACCCTGACGTAGGTCTGCTTTTGGCTTAGATCAACCTAAGTTAAATGAAGTCCCCATTGCCCCGCTTCTGCTTAATAAAGAATCAAATATGAAACTTCATACACCTTAAAGTTCATAGGATAGGACAAAAAGATAATTTTTGAGGTCCTTATACTCATTATGCCTAGCATTGAATAAACTGGGTATTCACCCTATCAATATCTTAAATCGAAATCTAAGATGGGTTCTATTTGGCGGCTAAAAAGAGCACCTAAATTAGACCGAACCCCTTTGTCAAGCTATTGTTCTCTTATTCCCTAAAAGTCATGGAGTAAGACATTACCTTCTCAATAAGTCTTTTGATTACATGATGTACTCCTCTGAAAAACATTGGCGCGCGTGTAAACGAGGTGCTCTACCTAACTGAGCTATAGCCCTTGTGCTTGTGATACATATTTTATCATGTCGACAATCTCTTGTCAAGATAAATATTCCATGATGCAACATCTTATTTGTGCGATATGTTTGATTGGTATTGCTTATAAATGATATTCCATTTATAATCCGTCGATGCGACGAGTTCCATTTCTTTCTCTTTGTGATTATAAAAGACCTACTTAACTCAGTGGTTAGAGTATTGCTTTCATACGGCGGGAGTCATTGGTTCAAATCCAATAGTAGGTAGACCTTATTAGATATCAAAATCAATGGTATCTAATAAGTTTTTCTATCCATCTTGTTTTATTAATTTTTTATTTTTTCCATTCTTTTATATTTCATTTTTTTGTTTTTTGAATTCACAAATTTTTCCTTGTATTTAGAATCCGATTCCACTTATGATTCTATTTATAAAATTAGAAAAATCAAAAATAGGGTGTATAAACAGAACTTCTGTTTATACAGAAGTTCCTTTGATGATTATTGATTATTCAGAAGGCACTAACTAGTTACGAAATCACAGTGATAGCCTCTACTCGGGCTCTAGCTCGTCTAAGAGCTAGATTTGCCTCAATTATTTGTCTCTTTCCTTCAGATTTCCTTAAGCTAGCTTCTGCTATTTCAAGAGTTTGCTGAGCTTCTTGTGGATCAATGTCACTACCCTTCTCCGCATCATTTACTAAAATAGTAATCTCATTATTGCCTATTCTAGCAAAACCGCCCATCAGAGCCATCGTTAACCATTGTTCGTTAAGACGTATTCTCAAAATACCAATATCGACAGCCGTAGCAATAGGCGCGTGATTTGGTAATACGCCAATTTGTCCACTATTGGTAGATAAAATGATTTCTTTCACTTCTGAATCCCAAACAATTCGATTGGGAGTCAGTACACAAAGATTTAAGGTCATTTCTTCAAGTTGTTCTCCGTTTCTAAAGTCGTAGCCTTCGCTGTAGCTTCATCAATGTTCCCTACCAAATAAAAGGCCTGTTCAGGGAGACCATCTAATTCTCCGGAAAGGATCAATTTAAACCCTCTAATTGTTTCTGCTAGACCGACGTATTTCCCCGGGGAACCCGTAAATACTTCTGCTACGAAAAAGGGTTGAGATAAGAAGCGCTCGATTTTTCGTGCTCTTGCTACAGTTAAGCGATCCTCTTCGGATAATTCGTCCAACCCAAGGATAGCTATAATGTCCTGAAGTTCTTTGTAACGTTGTAAAGTTTGTTTAACTCTTTGCGCAGTTTCATAATGTTCTTCACCAACAATCTGAGGTTGGAGCATAGTTGATGTTGAATCTAAAGGATCTACTGCTGGATAGATACCTTTAGCGGCTAATCCTCTTGATAGTACAGTAGTAGCATCTAAATGCGCAAATGTCGTGGCAGGAGCGGGGTCAGTCAAATCGTCCGCAGGTACATAAACAGCTTGAATGGAAGTTATGGATCCTTCTTTGGTAGAAGTAATTCTTTCTTGTAAAGAACCCATTTCGGTACTAAGAGTGGGTTGATAACCCACAGCGGAAGGCATTCTACCCAATAAAGCAGATACCTCTGATCCTGCTTGGACGAAACGGAAAATATTATCAATAAATAGAAGTACGTCTTGTTCATTAACATCCCGGAAATATTCCGCCATAGTTAGGGCAGTCAAACCAACTCTCATACGAGCTCCCGGTGGTTCATTCATCTGACCATAGACTAGAGCTACCTTCGATTCGGCAATATTTTCTTCATTAATTACTCCAGATTCTTTCATTTCCATGTAAAGATCATTTCCTTCACGAGTACGTTCCCCTACTCCGCCAAATACGGATACACCTCCATGAGCTTTCGCAATGTTGTTAATTAATTCCATAATTAGTACTGTTTTCCCCACCCCAGCTCCCCCGAAAAGTCCTATTTTTCCCCCACGCCGATAAGGGGCTAAAAGATCTACTACTTTAATTCCTGTTTCAAAAATGGATAATTTTGTATCTAATTGTATAAAGGCAGGGGCAGGTCTATGAATAGGGGATGTTGTGCGAGTATCTACAGGACCTAAATCATCAACAGGTTCTCCAAGCACGTTAAAAATTCGTCCTAGAGTCGCCCCGCCGACTGGAACACTTAGAGGAGCTCCCGTGTCAATCACTTCCATCCCTCTCATTAAACCATCTGTAGCACTCATAGCTACAGCTCGAACTCGATTATTTCCTAATAATTGCTGGACTTCACAAGTCACATTAATTTGTTGTCCAACAGCATCTCGCCCTTTAACTACCAAAGCGTTGTAAATATTTGGCATCTTGCCCGGTGGAAAGGCTACATCTAGCACCGGGCCAATGATTTGAGCGATCCGCCCCAGGGTCTTTTTTTCAAACGCGGAAACTCCAGGACCAGAAGTAGTAGGATTGATTCTCATAATAATAAATAAAAATAAAAATAAAAAATATGTCGAATTTCTTTTTCAAAAAATTTGGAATCCAAAATAAATGTTCGATAGCAAGGTGATCGATTAATTCAATTCAATACGAAACGAACGGGGTTTAGCACTCCATTCTGTTGGTACCATCCAACGAATCCAATTTAATTGTTTACTTAAATTTGCTTTTCAGTTTCAATGAGTGGATTTTCAAGTTCAACTAAGGCATTTTTAAAATAAAATAAAATCGATTTTATTTTAAAAATATCAAATCAAGTAGATGAATAAAAAATCGTCAGGAAGCCTTTTCATTTATCTATCATTATAGACAATACTTATCCGATGGATCCTATGGAATTCGAACCAGAACTCTATTTAATTTAATTTACGATTCATTATTTCTATATAATGGG